CGACTCTTACATAAAGTTCTTGCTTGGACAATTCAAAAGTTGGAGAAGGTTTTTTACTAATAAATCGATATTCAAAATCATTCCATTCAGGGTCTTTTATTCTATTAAAGCGTCGGATTTCTAAATTCTCATAAGGTCCCCCTGGAATTCCTTCCAGAGCCTGTTGGATAATTTTTATGGATTCTGTCATTTCACTGATTCGTACTAAATACCGAGCTAATGAATCCCCTTCTTTTTGCCATTGAATCTCCCAATCAAATTCGTCGTAACACTCATAACGATCAACTTTACGAAGATCCCATTGTATTCCGGAAGCTCGTAGCATTGGCCCTGATAAACCCCAATTGAGTGCTTCTTCTGCGCCAATAATGCCTACGCATTCAACTCGTTCTAAAAAAATAGGATTCCGTGTAATAAGCTTTTGATATTCAGCAACCCCGGTTAAAAAATAATCGCAAAAATCCAAACATTTATCTATCCAGCCATGAGGTAGATCAGCAGCGACTCCTCCGATACGAAAATAATTATGCATCATGCGCATACCGGTAGCAGCTTCGAATAGGTCATATATCAATTCTCGTTCTCGAAAAATATAGAAGAAAGGGGTCTGTGCCCCAATATCTGCCATAAAAGGGCCAAGCCATAACAAATGGGAAGCGATACGACTCAATTCCAGCATAATAGCTCTGATATAGCTAGCCCTTTTAGGTACTTGAATATTGCCTAGCTGTTCGGGTCCATTTACGGTTATTGCTTCTGTGAACATAGTAGCTAAATAATCCCAACGCGTTACATAAGGCAAATATTGTATAATTGTTCGATTTTCCGCAATTTTCTCCATCCCTCTATGTAAATAACCCAATATTGGTTCACAGTCAATAACATCTTCACCATCGAGAGTAACGATCAGTCGAAGAACACCATGCATTGATGGGTGGTGAGGGCCCATATTGACTATCATGAGGTCTTTTCTTGTAGTTGGTGCAATCATAAGTTTTTCCCGAGTCATTCTTCCGTGCATTGCTGAAAGTAAAAAGAAGTTCATCAAAATTTAAACGACTAAGCTCAAATGGTATCACGCTTCAAATTAACGAGTTTTTATCTCTCGAATATCCAACTCACCAATTAATTCTTTATAGCGTCCTCTATTTCTTTTTGACAAATAGGCCAGCAGTCGTTGACGTTTTCCCAAAATTTTCCGCAAACCTCTCTGAGATGAAGAGTCTTTTTTGTGCAATTCCAAATGTGAAGTAAGTCTCCTTATCTTAGTGGTGAAACTGAATACTTGAAATTCAACAGACCCTCTGTTTTCTTCGTTTTCTTTTTGAGAAATAACCGAAATGAATGAATTTTTTACCATAAAAAAAATTCCCCTTTCCCTTTTTACAGATATGGATTTTACCGATCAGTAATAATAATGCCATTAATTTGAATGTGGTATATACAATAATCTAATCCTAATTCCTTTCTGAACTCCTAATTTTCTGAATTCAAATCAATCAATTCAATTTCAAATTGGATTTAGATAGCGATAGAAAAGGATTGGTCCATTTTCGCATTGAAAAATTTAGACCTAAAATGAAGAAGGTTCTGTTGATTCATTTCGAGATCTAATTGAAACATTATTCATTTCATATTTCATATTGGATACTAGAATGAAATGTGAGACAAGACTTGTGATCTGTGTATTTGTTTGCTTTCATATACCCTATATATAATATAGGGTATAGGATATATAGATAAAGTGTATTATCCACAAATTTTCAATCGTGGATACAGATGTATCCTTAATATACTGAAACGACTGCCATTATTGGTATCAAACCAATAACTATTCATACAAGCTAAATCTGCTAACCGATAATTAGGCCAAAGAAAGAGCTTTAATTTCATTAATTGATTTTTCTCTCTATCAAGATGGTTATTGTCATGTGAAACTTGGCTGCTGTTTTTTACGTTCTTTCCATTCCAAAATACTGAATTTCTATCTATATCATTTCTATTCTTTGAATTGAAACAAATTAGAATTCTCAATTTTCTACGACGTCTAAACGATAAAATATTTTCAGGAACAAGCAAATCAAAATGATTTTTGTCTCTATTTCCAGTTATTCTTTGATGTGGTGAAATAGCTTCATCAAAATTATTCTTAGAAACATATCTCTGCTCTTGATATTTTTGATTAGTTTTTTTCTTACTCTTATGAACCAACGAAATACCTATGGTTTGATACATAATAAATTGTCCATCTTTTTTTCCAGACAGACGAATGGGTTCTATAATCAGTACTCCCCTTTTCATCAATTCTGTAAGAGTTAAATTTTTCTGAATCAGCATTATATCCAAACTCATTTCTCTCTTTTGAATCGAGGATATAGTAATTTTTCTTGGATCTATCAGTCTAAGCAGGAGACAATATACCTTGATATTATTGATCATTCTTTGATTCAAAGTATTGTCCCATCTCAATTGAAAAAGCAAATAACGTTTCAGGAAGAAATCTAGTTCTGCTTCCGTGTTGCTTTTGTATTGTTTTTTCTTTTTCCCTTTTTTCATGTCTGCTCTTGCATAATTTTCTTCAATATCTTTTTGTTGTGAGAGAACGGATCCAAGATCTCCTCGGCTTGTGGGTTCTTTTTCTTTTTGATTTCGATGCTTTTTATTCGATGCTATCAAAAAACTTCCCTTTTCCTTTTCATTGATCTTTTTATTTTCACTACTATTTTCATTTCTATTCAAATTTGGAAGAAGTAATTTGCTTGGTATAAACCAAGGTTTCGTTTTATATGCATTATAAAGTAACACAAATTCTGGGAAGAACCAAAGTTCCAGATTCGATATGGGACGCTTTAGCATTTTTTCATTCATTCCCATCCAATCAAAAAATCCTTTGTGAGACTTTGGTGGATTTATTTCTGGAATCATAAGATAAAAAAGATCTTTTTTAGAAATTGTTTGAGAATTATTAGTACGAATTTGAGTATTTTGATTCCTATTGGTATCGACCATGATCCAAGCCTCAATATCGATTTTTTGTCTAAGATAAAAATTGATAATTTTCCAATCAAAATATTTTCTATCGGCCGTTTTTTCCATATATAGAATATTGACCTTTTCTAGATAATTCTTAATAGGGATGTTTCTCAGCATATCAAAAAGGGTCTCTTTAGGCGTGTTATAAGAAATCTCTTGGTTTTTATTTCCTTGAAATGGAGATCTATTAAAAAAGCATTCCGTTTTATTTTCATAATTAAGAAATTTATATGATAAAAGATCATATCTATAGTATTTTTGAAAATTCTCTTTTTGATTATATAATGAATATACTTCAAATTGTTTTTGTTTTTTGGAATCAATTAATTGGTATTTTTCATATGAATGCCATTTGCTTAAATTTTCCTTTTTAGCTATACGTCGCTGATGAACTATATTTCGCCATTTTTCTGGTATTAATCTAAACCATCTGATCTGAGATAAATCGTATTGATAATGTCCTCTTAACCAGTTTTTCCATTGATTCATTTCATAACTCGGAAGTTTCTTATCCCCTAATTTCGAATGAACCATTCCTTGTGTTTCAAAAGAATTCTTTATTTCAGGCTTAAGAAAAAAAGGGATTCCTTGATATTGAAGAACAGATCTTAATTTATACGAGTTACTAACTTGGATTTGTGATAATTTGTAAAATACATATGCTTGTGACACGTAGGATAAGTCATAAAAAATATGTAAATTTGTTTTACTATTACTAATATTATCAAGTGACTTTTTTATAGTCGAAATAAACCGAATTGGATTTTTCTTTTTTTTATTAATTCTTTCTTGTTTTCTTTCATTATTGTAAATGGATTTATCAATAATTTTTTTTGTTGATTCAAGAAAAAGTTCTGTATTCATTCTGGGAATATTAATGATAGATAAAAATATATCTGTGTATATTCTTTCAATGCAAAATTTTAAAAAAAGGGGTAATTTACAGATTATTCGAGCATTTCTTCTTTTTAATATTTGCCATTTTTCGAATCTTTTAGCATTATAACTTGTTTTCTTAGGACTAAGATTATTTATTTTTGGAGTTACTTTTTTTTTCTCTTTTGTGATTCTTTCTATTTGATTTCGAATTGTACTTGTTCTATCAGTCAGATCCTTCATTTTTTTTTCTGTCAATGAAGAATTTGTCCAACTCGGAGATGTAATTTGACTAAATGATTCGTGAATTATCTGATTGCTTATTATGGAATCTTTTTCTTCTTTAATTTCGCCTGATTCATATACTTCTACTTCTCTCAATCGAAATAATAGAATTGGATTGACTTTTGAAAGTTCTTTTATTATTCTTTTTATCAAAATAACACTTTTGATAACCCATTTTTTTCTTTCTTTTGAAACTTTTCGAAGTAATTTTGTTTTTCCTATTAGAACGCGAAAATACTTCTTTTTAAATTTTCCTATTTTTTTTTCGAATTCCTTAAAAATGGGTTTAAAAAAAGAAGGTCGTTTTCGGGGCGAACCAAAAGGAAGTTCGGCTTCCATTCCCCAAACTGTTAAAAAAGAAAAAGCATCTTTTTTCTTTTTCATTAGATCTTTTTGAGAGGATTCTAGTTTCGATTTGTGCCAAGGTTTCAGACAGAAAGGAAATAAGATTTTTATCTGAATACCGTCTGTCAACCAATTTTTCGGAAATTCTGTTTCGGATAATGGAACACCGTTATAGGTACATTTAACATGCATCTCTCTATTCCATTCCTGGAAATCCTCAGACCATTCAGGAAGTTGAAATAGGAATATACGTCCAATATTTTTCGTAATTATGAATGAAGGTAATAGAATATATTTTCTAAAAATAGATTGAGTTAGTAACATGCAACCTCTTATTACTTGCGCAAATGGAATGGTATCCCAGGCCTCTGCTATCTCTATTCGCGCTTTCTCCTTTCTTTTGTTTTTCTCTTTTTTTTCTTCTCTTTTTGTTTGCTCCTCTGTATACTCTACAATTTTGA